AAGGATACTATCCTCATAATTATCCATGACTGTTTTTGTCTCTAGCATGACCACTTGATGAAAAAGAAGGGGGGAAATGACCGATACTACTGGAAGGATTCCTCTTTGGCTGATAGGTACTGTAACTGGTATTCCTGTGATCGGTTTAATAGGCATTTTCTTTTACGGCTCCTATTCCGGGTTGGGTTCATCTCTGTAATACTGTAATAATCATATGAACTAGATTAGATTGTAGACATGAAAGAGTAAGAACTCAGCGGGGCCTTACCCCGCTGAGTTCTTACTCTTAGAGCGAGACTTTGATCTATTCCAAAACATATGGAACCTCAATCAACATAATCCAAATATTCTATTCGCAGAAATGACAAAACGGATCCTTTGCTCTGATGTTCACTCTATTCCTTTTTTTCTTATGATGTTTTTGAAGAATTGAATCTATTGACTGATTCATAGTTTCTGTCGTTCCTACATACTATTCACTATTATGTCAATATTTTGAATATGAAGCAACAAGAAAGGAGGAATCCTGAATAATCCAATACGTATGGATTTATCCGTATGAAACATCCTGCAAATCCTTTTCTTTTTATACTCAACTATTTCTATTAAACTCAAATGAATAATAAAAAGAAAAACCCTAGATTTTCTATATCTAGATAGAAATCTATAGAAATAGAAAAGAAAACTGTAATGAGATAAGAAAGTAGGATTTGGATATGCGTAAAGATCTAATCTGCTTTTCAGCCGAAACAAAAAAGTCTTTTTTTTGTTTGAATCATTTTCCTAAGTTATAAGTTGAAGTGAATTGAATAATTGAAGAAGTTCTATTTGTTCAATTATACCCGGAAAAGAAAACAAGGAATAAGAATCTTTGGCGAACAGGAGAAAAATCATGATTCTTTCGATACAAGACGACACAAGAAAAGGATTTTCTTGTGTCGTCTTGTATCGAATAGAAGATTAGGAAGACTAAGAATACTTTCTAGAAATCTTTTTTACTTTCATTTTTCCCGTCCTTGCCTTGTATTCTATTCCTTTGTATTTGTATGCTGATTTTCTATTATTAGGAATGCTATACAAGTAATGAGTTTCAGACATCCCGCAAAAGAAAAAAGAGTATAAAAAACAAAGAAAGGACTTATAGAATTTTTTGAATCATACATCATTCTATCGATCAACAAGAATTTGGCACTTTTACCAACTTGATTTTAAGGAATCTCTAGATCTAGAAATTCATTTCGTACAACTGAACCTTTTCAAACTGTTTCTTTTTCAGAACCAAAAAAATTTGTGCCAAAATCACAGATGCCAAGAAGAACAGAAGGCCTTGGACTCGTAATGGATCTTGAAGCACTATTTCTGCGTCTCCCTGACCAAACCCTCCTACATTTGGATTACTTGTTAATGGTTGATCAAGCTTGATGGATTCACCTTCTGAAACAAGAAGTTCTGGGCCTGGAGGTATAATATCAACCACTTGACGTCCATCTGATGCATCAACTATGGATATTTCATATCCCCCCTTTTCTTTACGTGCTATTCTGCTGACTATACCGGCTGATGTAGCATTATAAACTGTATTGTTACTCTTGCTACCATCAGGATAAATCTGACCCCTTCCTCTGTTCCCACCTACATAGATGGGATATTTTAAGAAGTGAACGTCTTTTTTCGTAGCAGGGTCGGGGGAAAGAATAGGAAATACGATTTCACTATATTTCTGACCGGGAACAGGACCTATCACAAGAATATTTCTTTTATTAGGACGATAACACTGAAAAGAAAGATTGCCCATCTTTTCTTTCATTTCAGGAGAAATACGATCGGGGGGGGCTAATTCGAATCCCTCGGGTAAAATAAGAACAGCTCCTACATTAAAAGCTCCCTTTTTACCATTAGCAAGAACCTGTTTCAGTTGCATATCATAAGGAATTCGAACAACTGCTTCAAATACAGTATCAGGAAGTACAGCTTGCGGAACTTCAATATCCACGGGCTTATTAGCTAAATGGCAATTGGCACATACAATTCGCCCAGTTGCTTCTCGTGGATTTTCATAACCCTGCTGCGCATAAATGGGATATGCATTTGAAATAGATGCTCGAGTTATTACATATATCATGATCGATACATAAATGGATCGAGTCATCTGTTCTTTTACCCAAGAAAAAGTCTTTCTATTTTGCATGGTCCAATCATTGATCCCGGAATTTCTACAATAAATTCGATAGGTAGCTAGTTGAATTCCCTATCCACAAGTTTGCCATTGTATTCATTGTACTAAAAGAATTGTACTGGTGGAATATAGTATGAATACCTTGAATTGAAAAGGTAGAAGTATAAAGAATAATTAAGATTGAAAATGATTTCTTTATACACGAAGAAAAATTCTGATTTGATTGATATCAAGAGATCTAATGAATTCTTCATTCATTCATTGAATGATAAATTACTACAAGCGAAGGAGATACACGATTTAAAAAATGGAAGATCCAATATTTCACAATTGTATCTAGAATTACTGGAAAAGTGGAAACAAGACCAGATATAATCTGATCATTCTGAGCTAATCCAAAATCGTTGTAGATCGAACCAATCATTAGTTCCCAACCATGGGTCGAGTGAAATCCGATCCATAAATCAGTAACTAAAAGAATCGAAAAAGCTTTGATTGTGTCACTTAAGTTATAGAGAAATTCCTGAATCCAAGAATTGATAATGAAAAGTTCTTCATTACCCAGAACAAAATAACCACTTAGAATAGCGAAACAGATTAGATTTGTCGAGAAATGCAAAATGATATGGAAATGAGATTCATTGTGTCTTTGGACCAATTGTATCGTTTCCTTGTGCATTCCTATATGAAGCCTTTGCATATGTGTCTCCGAGTACTCCTTTATCATCTCGTCCAACAGGAATAGTTCTTCTAATTCCATAAATTTTTCTAAAACATTTTTCTCTTGAATATCATTCAAAAGGATTTCGGATTGCCTGGTATTCCACCAATTAAGAACCCAAGTTTCTAGACATTTATTAAATGAGAGAGAAACCCACCAGGGAAAAAAGAGTATAGACACAAGATATGGGAGGGAAGCCAATGCTTTCTTTTTTTTCATTCTGTATCTGTGATGTGAATTGTTAATGAACCTGTTTCATTCGTCGATTCTATCTGATCTGAGATTTCTATGAAGCACGAGTTCTATAACAAGAGCTTATAACTCTAACAAGAACAAGGTATCGAACCTATGGATCTTTTCCTATTTTTGTTTTCGTGTAAGAATTGAGTCTTTGGATCTAGAATAGAACATAGAAAAAGGCCCTTTTCGAATGAAAAAAAAAAGAAGTAAATATTCTTTTCATATTCCTTCTTTCCATATTCCAGAGATCTAAATTAGGCAAATTGGAACCGATTTCATCTTCATTTCTTCCTTTCGATGAAGACTCGAAAACCCATTTGAACTAACAAATATTATTTGATTTGGATTTCAAGACGAACCCTACCGGATCCTTGAATTCTTTTATTTCAAATTCAAAAGATTTCACTGTCTAACCGCAGCGCGGGTATAGGGGTATCAATTCAAAATCTGGGGCTTAAAAAGAGGAATTATGCTTTACGAAAACAAAATACATGTTAGGATATTTGATGAACCTATACTTATTAGACCTTTTTTTTACTAGTATAAAAGAGATAAGCTGGACGCCATGCGTATGCGTATACAAAATAGTTTTTGTGTACAAATAGTTTCTATTCTCCTTAATATATTTGATTAGTTATATTAGATTTTATTAGAATTGTTCCATATACGTCCTCCTGCTTTTGAGATGTATAATGTATATGGACTGCTGCCTCAACGGAACGGGGAAATAGAATATAGCATATTTTGCTGGAATGAACATTTTGAAGAAGCTTCAGTTGTCTTAAAAAGATAATTAGTTCCTTCTCTCATGCTGAGATTTATTCTTCAGTTCATTTCAAAAGACTTCAATGGGTACGCGCAAGAAATAGGCCAATTCGGCAGCTTTTTGTTCAATTTCTCGTGGAGTCAAATTCTCATCAGTACGAGTCAAGGGAATGGCTCCTTGGCCCCTGATTTCCATATAAAGGACACGACGAGGAAAAAGACCCTCTCTCACCTCCATTCTGATTGATTGGATATCTTTCAGAAAGAAACGAAGGAAGATGCGACGATTTATTCCAGGAAATCCCCAACGAAAAAGGCACATTATACCTTCTTTTCTATCGAATCGGTCATAACCACTACCTACATTCCATGAAATTGTGCACCACAAATAAGAACTAAGGAATAGACCTGCGATCCCATAGAAAGACATCACGATCCCTTGTGGAAAAAAAAGAATTTGCTGAGACGGAAATACGGATATCAGATTTCTACCAAGATAAATGGAAGTTCCAACCACTAAGAATCCTAGTGAACCTAAAAAAAGGATAAAGGCCCAGCAAAAATTACTTGTTTTTCGAGACCCCGTTATAAGTTCTATCCATATATGTTCTGATCGCCAGTTCATACTATACTAGATCCAGTTGCATTCGATTGGAATTGAGAGAATAACCCAAATGGATTTGACTCGACTTTTCTTGCTTGATCCCGAAGTAACTTTCATCAACTAGCAGTATTCCGACGGGAACCATTAGAAATAATTGGTTAGATACATTGAGTTTCTATTTCAAAGATTTTCAAAAAAGATTTGCTGATCATTTTTAATTGATTAAGCTATAACCGCATATACATGCATTAATGCGTATATTATGCACGGCATACATAACAACTCTTCCATTTGTTTTCGTAAAGGCCACATATCATATATCCTACCATATTACATTAAAAAAGTATCTGTATGATGATCCAGTGTTGAAAGAAATTGATGAGATTTGGTCCCATCGTATTTAGACAATCTTATTTCTTTGGACATAAAGAGATAAAGAAGCCATTGCGATTGCCGGAAAGACTAGGCCCACTAAAGGAACAAAAATAGAGGGAAAGTTCAAATCTATCATAGAATGGGTACCTCGATTTCGTATTTGTACCTATTATAATTATAAATTATAATTATAAAGATATCTTATGATAAGTCTATCTATTAGAAAGAATATGAAGATAATCTTCATATGAAGTACTTAATAATCAATAAGTGCAACGAATGTAGAACTAAATGAAGTGTACCTATTCCTCTTTCTACATGAATATGTATGAGAATCCGCTTTCATAAATTGGATTCTTCTTCTCCCATCCTTATCTTCTTTCTATCTTTTCTTTCAAAACACCTTTTTTGTTTTGAAAGAAAAGATAGAAAAGAGTTTCTTATGAGTTCGCGACTTTAACCAATCTTATCTAACAAACAGGGATTCCTAGTGAAAAACGGGGGCTCTCGGTAAATAGAAAGAACTTCTATATTCTTATTCTTCTTATTTGTTATTTGAAGATTTCTATTTGATTTATTTGATTTGATATTTCTTCTTTCTTTTTATTTAAGTTCTTTAAGATTTTATTTTTCTTTTTTTTTTCGTTGTTCTATATATGAATATGGCAAAAGGACGGAGAAAATTCTTTTTATTTCCCGGATTTCTCGGAAGGAGAAAGAAACTCTTTTTTATCTTGTCGATAGAGGAATGCTTATTCCTAATCAGGAATAGAGGTAGAATAAAAAAAGGATTCGGGGCAAAAAGTAATTATCCAAAACTTCTGACTCTTACTACACTTATAACTGATGTCCCCAAAGAAAACACCATCTTCTTAGTTTTTTTTTTTTTTTTTTTTATTACAATGAACTAAATGCTTATTCGCTACAAATAAAAATAACTGAAGCTAGTGCTATACTTCCATTTTAAAATGAAGAATTTCAATCTTTTTAACAATCTTTTTTTAATCTTGATTCAAGGGAAGGAAACCATGTAGCTGAAATAACTCATTCAGAACACCTTTTAAAGGATTACGTGGTACAATTGGGTCAAATAAGCCCTTATGGAATGAATACTCAGCCGCTTGTGAACCGTCGGGTACTGTCTTTTTCAATGTTTGTTCAATTACTCTTTTCCCCGCAAACGCAATGTAGGCATTAGGTTCAGCAATAATGATATCTCCCAACATACCAAAACTTGCTGTAACTCCGCCAGTTGTAGGAGATGTAAGGATTGATACATAGAATAACTTTTTCTTTGATTGATAATCATATGAAGCAGAAGATATTTTAGCCATTTGCATCAAACTCAAACTCCCTTCTTGCATGCGTGCTCCTCCAGAAGCACACACAATAATGACAGGTAGAGATCGATTAGTAGCATACTCGATCAAACGGGTGATTTTCTCACCTACTACGGATCCCATACTACCTCCCATAAACTGAAAATCCATAACTCCAATTGCTATGGGAATACTATTTAGTTGACCTACGCCCGTTTGAACAGCTTCAGTTAAACCCGTTTTTTTTTTATAAGAATAGATGCGATCTCTATAAGGTTCCTCCTCTGAATGAAATTCAATGGGGTCCATAGAGACCATATCTTCATCCATAGGCTCCCAAGTGCCAGGATCAAGAAAAAGTTCGATTCTATCTGAACTACTCATTTTCAAATGATATCCGCAGTGTTCACAAATATTCATTTTTGACCTAAAAAATTTTTTATAATTTAATCCATAACAATTCTCGCATTGAACCCATAACTGTTTGTATTTTGTATTTATATCGAAATCATTAGATCCTCCTCTTCTATCGAAATAACTGCTACTAGTTTGGATACTAGAATTTTCACTTTCAATACTACTTATACTTTCCGTACAAATGAAATTAAAAAAGTAACTGCCGATACCACTGTAAATGTCACTATTAATACTGATTTCAAAACGAAGATAACTATCAATGCAACTATTAATGTGATTATTCCAATTAGATTGAGTATCATACATGGAATAATAATAGTAGTAATTGCTACTCTTAGACCCACTATTTAAATAACTAGAAAAAAAAATCTCTAGTTCACTCAAAAAAGAACTAGCATTGTCAATATCAAAAATCTGATTTTCAATATCAAAATATACAGAATAACTGTCACCATTACTATTTCTAACTAAAAAAGTATCATCAGAGATCAAACTCCAAATATTCCTGCTATCAAATAAATAATTTAGATAATGAATATTACTGAAACTATAACTGCCCCAACTAGGAATCTGTTTCTCCTCATCATTTAGAATAGGTTCTTCACTTCCACTGGTATGTCCAAGAGCATCACGACTATCCATTGATTTACTTAGTCCACACCTATGTTCTAACTTCTTGTTAGACAACATCGAATTGAACCAACATTTTTCCATAGAGTCTTTCTGCCCCCTATTTGATGAAAACCTAATACTAATAGATGAATAGTCATTCGACGAAGAAAAAATCATTTTACTATTTCTTTTTTCTTTCATTTGATTTCTCATCAGAATTCAAATGAAGCATATGATCCAATGATTAAGATTGTTAATGGAAAACGAACGA